TTCTAGCTTCTCTATTGTCTTGTTAATCAACCAAGCTAGCTTCGTTCTACAGTTGCTATCGGTTGCTATACTGAGTATAGTTTATCTTCTCATTCGGAGTTGGCTTAGTGGCTGCCCCTCTTCTTCTCCTTCGGGGTTCCGTTTCTGGGCCCGGTTGGAGTTGCTCGGGGTTGGGTTCTGGCTGATTCGGATCCGGCTCGGACTCAGGGCGCTGGGATTCATATTTATTTTCTATACTCCTTTTATACGTCATTTTAAGATGATTCTCCGTCGGTAAACCGGGTTATTGATGAACAGAAAGATATCTTGACCTTTCACTCGCATGCTTCTTAACCGTAGCTGTCAGCTGACTCGCTCCGTACATTCCGCTCTCGCTCTCTCTGGGGATTATTATCTTTCCAGCCCTTGCCACCTCTACTTCGCTAAGAGCAATCACAAGCTCCATGTCGAGTGTGAAATTTTCTCATGATTGGGTGGGTCTTTCTTTTATGGAAAGGGTATACTCCTCATTGGGGTCCCCGAAAGTCTCATGCTGATAAGCCAAGGTATAGTCAAAAAGAACAACTTTGAATTGTCTGGGGGGCAGCACCTATTGAAAAACCTTGATCCAGAACCATAATTGGGTTATCCTAATCACCACCTCCCTTCCTTCTCTTCGGGGTAGCTAGGTGTGGACGGAAACTTCCCTTATTTTACAACGGGTGGGGAATCCTGCGCCTTCATTTAATCAGGTAATGCACTCTATTAGGAGAAAGCAATTGATAAGGGATCTTACGAAAAGGGCTATCAAACGGCTGTGACTTTCAATTGGCCTAGGTTCCCGGTCTGCGCTTGCCATTCTTGCGGATAGGACGACCAAGGCTCATCTATTGAAGAGAGTCAGTTACAATAACAGATGGGGATGGATACTACGCGCCAACTGCTGAAAGGACCAAATCAACAGCACTTTCTCTAAAGACTGAACCAAGGGCACCGCTTTCTAGGATTCTTAGTCGAGTGAGTTCCACTGATTCTTCATCCCCGAAGTAAGCACACTTTCTTTCTTAAAGCTGAAGCTACTCTTTTCGCCTAAAAGGCAAAGGGAATAGAGCGATTGTTGCAATCAGAGAAGCCTGCCCCGACTGTGCATCGAGAAGTTCGTCTAAGCATGACTTTTTTATTTTATGTGGGAACGTCGATCTCTAAACGCCTAATCTCACGACTGGTTAAGAAAGCAAAGTTCACTCTCAAGCTAACCGCGGATAAAGCTCCACCTCTTTCACCTTTCTTTCCTCTTTTTTAAGCAAGCGTATCCAAATGCAGTCTTAAGGGTTGCCTATCCATAAGTAGGCCTAAGGAGTTCCTCTTTTTTAATTCCTTATCTTTTTTTGAATCTCTTGTTACAGCCATTGCTAATCTCTTCTCCTTCTCGACGGTTTAGTGGTAAGGTGCGCACATCCAGTTGGAGAATTGAGTCGATGCCTGCCTTGCGATGTTGGTCCATGCGAGCCGAGCTAGTTAAAAGAAAGTTATCTGAGTAATGCCCTCCTAAGCCCAGTTACTTTCGGATGAAATAATTTAGGTACCAAATCAGTAGCCCTTCCTTCTGCTCCTAGTTTAGGAGCCAAGTCAGTCTGGTTATGAATCCCATGCTCTAACGCTCTAGCCTGTCAGTCTGGTTCTAGAGTAGGTAGACTAATAAGATAAGAAGGTACGGAAGAAGAAGAGAAAGGGTAGAGTTCTAGAGCTACTAACAGTAGCGAGATCACTCGATCAAGGAGTCATTTCTATTAAACTTAGGAAAGATAAAAAAGGAAGAACGATTCTTTCTTTAAAGCACAAAAGATATGTGACATCAGCACTTCAATCTTCTCAATACGCCAAAGGGATAAATAACTATAGCTACTGCCTCAATAAGAGAGGCAAAAGACTTCCTCAGGTCAGGAAAAGCGGGGCCTTCAAGCTACTGATGAATAGATCTAATTAATGAAGATAAAGAAGCATATGCTAGAGTGGAGACCTTTCATTCATAAGCATAAAGGGGTCTCAATCTATTAAGAATTGTAACAGGGCATGATCCAATTCGCTATCACTAGAATGTGTCTTATCTAAAAAGTCCAAAGACCAGGGGCCGAAAGAAGGGAATTCAAGTCACTCTGTCAACTTTACTATATAGGAATGCCAAGGTCAATAGACGGAACGGGGAAGCGAAAGCATAGCTGTGCTGGCAGAAGTCTATCTATCCGTCAAGTAGATACCTCCACTTTATTGGTTCGAGCACACTTCACTTCAAATAGTGAGTTTTCACAGATAGGAGTTTCCCTTTTCTAAGAAAGAGAGGGTATCCGCCTATAATGCCTAGCGAGTAATCGAGCCTAGAAGTGGAGGAGTCCTTTCCCGGTCTATAGAATAGTCCGCTTAAGACCCAGTCAGTGGCACCAGGGGTGGCTTTCTTGCTACTACTCCCTGTCCGAATTCCTTGTACAGTAGAGCTTCCTGACCTCATAAAAGGAACAACTGGTGCTAGGCCGATTCTACCTATTATAAGACTGCGAACATCTGCCAACGACCTAGATTGCTTTACCCTCACCGGCAATGCCTTCCAATGGTATCAGACCTTACCCTTTTTTCACCTTTATGTCCAAGACCTCGCCTTACTCCATTCGATATAAAATAAAAGGCATAGAAGTCGAATTCAGCTTAATGGATAGACGGATTGCTTTACCGAAACCAGATCGAGAGAAATTCTACTTATAATAAAAAAGTCCGCTGCCTCTAAATGTAGGCGAAGGTTGAGTTACGGAGCCCCTTTTCTTTATTGAAGCGACCTTCGCTTACGGGTCATTAATTAAATATTTCATTCAGTCGTGACCCAAGAGCTAGCTTAGCGCTTAGCTTAGGAAAGCGATATCGCGCGTGCTAAGGCGCGTAGACATCAAGCCGTAGCGCGCGCCTCTTTATGATGCTTTCCACTCTTCCTCAAGTCAAGGTGATTCGAAGCTTTCGAACCCCTTTCCATAGGATTAAGTTATTGAGTCGGTGTGGAAGTGAGCTGATCTCGCCTTTGATCTGGGCATTGTGAGTTCCCCCGATCATGACGACGAAGCGAGTTAAGATTGCCCTAAAGTCAAGGAAGGGTAGCACTGAACTGGCAAAGAGAATGAATGAGATTCTGGGGTTCCCGTTCCATTTCTACTTAATTGATTAATAGAAAGAGGTTGCAAAAAAGGAAGAGAATGGATCCACTCAAACTACTGTGTTCGGAATAGAACTCAGAGAGGCTGCCCCTCGTGAGTGCGGCATGCACCTTTTTCTTTCTTTCGAAGCCGGGGCGATTTACTACTAAAATAGCTTGAATATAAAGTTACAGTCGCTAAAGCGGTAACCAGCAAGCAAGAAGTCGCAGACTCCCTTTGGTGGCTCCTCGGGTAGATGCTTCTTTCTTATAATAATAGTATGCCATCACTGGTTGTTGCCGCTGTTCAGAGCAGGGCAGATGGGGAAGGAAGAGCTTAGGAATAATAAGAATAAGTAGAATAAGCTAGCCGATCAAAAAGTGCTCTTAGCAATCGATCCTTAATAATCGCTAATAAGGGCGCATACTCCCTAGTTGTTCACATAGATTTTTGCTGGCTCGAAATCCCCTTAGTAGATACTAAGCAGATTGCATTCCCATATTACTATATAATGTAAATGTATTCCCTTACTAGAATATCTTCTCTTAAGCTATCGAATAAGCCAATATCTTCTACTGGACTAAACTAGATCAATTACCCTACGACTGCTGGAGCGGATTGATACAAGTCATTTTATTTTACATAGGCGCCAGGGAAAAACTAAACCCTTAGTCCCGCAAACTAGATTATAGATTATAGGCGCGAGGAGTCCGTCATATACAAGATTCTATTATTCTATTAAAAGGGTAAGGCGAAGGGACTGATCCAGCTCCACTTCCAATTAAGTGAATATTTCAGAATGAAGGATGGACACGCACTCATCTAAGGCAAGTTCAAACGTCTCGGAGGATTTCATCCACAAACGCAAAGTTTATGGCTGACTGATATTGCTCATCATCATTTAGCTATTGCATTTATTTTTCTCATTGCTGGTCATATGTATAGAACAAATTTCGGGATTGGGCAAAGTATGAAAGATCTTTTAGATGCACATCTTCCTCAATAGGAACTTCGACTTGCCTTCAGGTCTGGACTGCATTGTCTTATCGTATCGCTTTTGCGGGGTAAAGGCTGGTGCTCTAATAGGCATAGGCATTCGCCTTTCGAGTTGTTGTCTCTCTAAAGAGTAAGCTTTTTATTACCTTAGTATAAAGCGGGAATGAAAGCAAAAAAGGCAACTAGTCTTGATGCCGAGAATGCCCTCTTTGAAGAGAAAGAATACGCTCTTGTCGCAATTGAATCTTCATACGGGGCAGCGAATCTGATAGAATAGGGAATTGTTCCATTAGGAGCTCTTGTCTTATAGAATAGAAGTAACCGGTGTTGGATAGAAGACTCTTTTAGTTGCCGGTCCTACTGCTTGAGAAGAAGCTACACATTCATCTTACTCGAGAAATGACTTTTGAATCAGCAAGCTAGGGCTCGAAAGCCGTAGCGCGCGCTTGTAGTTTTCTCGCTTCGTCAGGTAAGCTATTCGGGTTCATTGTCAGCAGAAGAGAAATCGAAGTCGACCTGCAAAAGCCAAAGCAATTATCGACATGCCGGTACCAAAGACAGAGAAAGAAGGGATGTTTGGGGCAGGCTACAATACATCAGCAGGCTCATTGCCCAGCTCACACCCATCTGTGAGCCGATCTTTAAACTGCTCAGAAAGAAGACCCCGCCTTTCAGAAAAGATAGACACAAGGAACGAGGATTGCCAAAAGGCGTTTGACAAAGTGAAGAAATATCTACTCAATCCTCCCATCCTGGTACCGCCAACACCGGGTCGACCTCTCCTTACCCTATCGGGCAAGTGGCTTACGCTCCTTACCATCAGACAAATAGGGGTTTACCGGTACAGTCATCTATTGAGAAAGACTAATTTATTACCGCAAAAGCTAATTTCAGATTTAGAATTTCACTTCAAAGGTGGGTTTTGGTCATATTCCATCGGTGGTAGAGCTGCGAGACCAATGAGGAATTCTGTAAATGCATGACCCCTCTTTATCACCGCCACCCAGCTTTCAATGTTCTGGGTTTGCGACAGTAGCACTAAGATATGCTCTTTTCTCAGTTGCAGCCTTGGGATGAAAGTCCATTAGTGGACCAATAGCCTCACGTTACTCTTATTGAAAAATAGGAATTATTCCTTTTGGTTTGGTCGTTTCCAAGTCTTCTCTTTAACGGGATTTTGGATTCTTCCTTGCAAACATCAGGCATATTAGATCATTGCTACCAGAGGGCTAGGCACCCTTTTCAACTATCTCATAATGCCCAAAGCAAAGAAAATTAAAAGATCGGCTAAGAGCTGAGCCATCTTCTTCCCCTCCTCTTCGTAGAAAAACTTTTTCTTTCTGGTTTCCCTTCTTTGATATCTTATAATCTATGCATGCCAACAAGGCAAACTCAGAAAATCCTCTCCTGTCCCAGGTCACTGAAAAGGGGGATACTAGCAGCCGAGCTCTTTCCCACTCCCGCTGCCAACTTATCGCGATAGAACGACCATGCAAAGGGATACGGATAGACTGCCCTCCCACCAAGACCGGTAAGACCAACAGCAGCGGATTCAATAGCATCGGCGAGAGAGAGAATTCCTATTGAGTTAGCTTTCCTGGGGAAGAGGATATTCTATAAAGGCTATACCACGACCACCAAGAGAAGACATCATTCTCGAAAAGGTCGAAGGACGAAGAAGAGCTCCAAGCAAGAGATATTATTCACTAAAAGCAGCTACCGGGTGAGAATAAACAACTACCATTTAAGCTGACAGCTACACGGATTCACCACTACTTATGACTTCTTACTCCTGCTCCTAGACAAACTAAGAAGCAAGGAAAGAGGAACTATATATATAAAATATAAGATCTTTTATCCGCTACAACTCTAACTCCTAACTCAGGAACTACCTAGCTACCTTAAAGGAAAAAAAACCGGAACCATTGGCAAGGGGCAATCACTCATGACCAACTGCCTTGACGCGGATACTCCAACAGTTAGTGTTTGGTTTCCGAGACCGAAGTACTGATACAAAGAAGCTCATTCAGGAGCGCTGTTCTGTATTACTTTCTTTCCTTTTTTTGACTTTCCTTTGCTTTTGCGAGACTGTAATGGACTTTGATCTTCCCCAATCAGTGATGTTGGCAGACCTAAAGAGGTTTCGCCCTTGTGAGATGCGACCTTACCCGCTACTCCTTTCCAAAGTACGGAATTGTTTTCTTGCAAGATCGAGAACATCGAAGCAAAATTATATATATATATAGTAATCTTAATATTAATAGCTATTTTTTCTTTCTGTCTTTCTTCTCCTGTTGCTTCTTACTATACTGGAATCCCTAATAGGCTGTTAGCAATAAGAAGAATAGGCTGCCTCCGCTCCAGCTTGCTCTACCACCTATGCAATCACAGCTCAGTCATTGACTGGCGAACTCAAATGGATAGCTGCTGGGAGAATTGCGACTGATGAATCGCGATCAGCCGCTGATTCCCTTGCCGTTAGATCCGTGCCTCAAGACTCTGCTACTGGGACTCGGTCGGAAGAATCTACTGCAGCCATCTCTACCCACCTTTATGAATTCTAACCTCAACCGGCCATGACAAGGCTGAATTTATTAGAACCCGTTGTTGTTTAGAAAGACCGGGAGCTGGGAAAGACGCTCACTCATACTGACAGAAGGCATTTTTAAAGATAGCGGACAAGCAGAAGAACAAATACACTGGTTGGTAGCGCTAACGACCTCCATAGCATAAGGGGGGGATGGAAAGAAAGTCACCGGGGAATTCATATACTAATCCAGCTCGAGAAGTTTTTTTTAAGTAGATCGGGAGTTCAAGCAGATGTTATATTAGGGTGAGGTTGACTATTCTAGTCTACAGGCCACTTAGCTAAACGAAATCCTGAGTATCGACTGTCGTGTGAGTCTCGACCAATGTGTAGCTGCCGTTAAAAGAAAGGCTATAAGTAACGGCATTCTCAGTTAAGATAACAGGATTCAAGCTTGAAAAAGTGTACGTGCTTGTTATTTATTGTTATAAGTAGATGTAGATGTGAAGGTGCCTAAGGAACCGCCCTAACCCCCTCCCCTGAAATACGTTGTTAGAGGCGTTGGCTATTCGTAGATCAGTTATACAGGCGATTTTGCTACTGATCTACGACCACCCTTAGTAGCGGGTATTAGGTTAGGGGATACCTGCAGAACCGTGTAATTGTGGAACAAGCTACGCACGTTACATGTCCTTTAAAGCTACCGTTAAGGAAGTATCAAAGATAGGAGAACTAGATCCGGGCACTAGCGCTTTATTTAAAAAATAAAAAGTAAAGGGGCCTGAAAACGTAATAGGCTGCTATTCTAGGCTCGCTTCTTCA